AGGAACGTATCGAGAGAGAATTTGATTTGGTTAGACAATGTGTGGTTGGTAAACAAGGATCGGTTTTTTAGCAAGGTACGGAATGTATTGTCAAATATTCAATATGATTCCACAAGATCAAGATCTATTTTCGTTCAAGTAAGGGATTCTAGCCAATTGAAAGGATCTTCTGATCAATCCATAGATCATTTCGATTCCATTAGAAATGAGGATTCAGAATATCCCACATTGATCGATCAAACAGAGATTCAGCAACTAAAAGAAAGATCGATTCTTTGGGATCCTTCCTTTCTTCAAACGGAACGAACAGAGATAGAATCAGATCAATTCCCGAAATGCCTTTTTGGATCTTCCTCAATGTCCCGGCTATTCACGGAACGTGAGAAGCAGATGAATAATCATCTGCTTCCGGAAGAAATCGAAGAATTTCTTGGGAATCCTACAAGATCAATTCGTTCTTTTTTCTCTGACAGATGGTCAGAACTTCATCTGGGTTCGAATCCTATTGAGAGGTCCACCAGAGATCAGAAATTTTTGAAGAAAAAACAAGATGTTTCTTTTGTCCCTTCCAGGCGAGCGGAAAATAAGGAAATGGTTGATATATTCAAGATAATTACGTATTTACAAAATACCGTCTCAATTCATCCTATTTCATTCTTGAACAAAAATCCATTTTTTGATTTATTTCATCTATTCCATGACCGGAACAAAAGGGGATACACGTTACACCACGATTTTGAATCAGAAGAGAGATTTCAAGAAATGGCAGATCTATTCACTCTATCAATAACCGAGCCGGATCTGGTGTATCATAGGAGATTTGCCTTTTCTATTGATTCCTACGGGTTGGATCAAAAAAAATTCTTGAATCAGGTATTCAACTCCAGAGATGAATCGAAAAAGAAATCTTTATTGGTTCTACCTCCTCTTTTTTATGAAGAGAATGAATCTTTTTATCGAAGGATCAGAAAAAAATCGGCCCGGATCTACTGCGGGAATGATTTGGAAGATCCAAAACGAAAAACAGCGGTATTTGCTAGCAACAACATAATGGAGGCAGTCAATCAATATAGATTGATCCGAAATCTGATTCAAATCTATGGGTACATAAGAAATGTATCTAATCGATTCTTTTTAATGAATAGATCCGATCACAACTTCGAATATGGAATTCAAAGGGATCAAATAGGAAATGATACTCTGAATCATATAACTATAATGAAATATACGATCAACCAACATTTATCGAATTTGAAAAAGAGTCAGAAGAAATGGTTTGATCCTCTTATTTCTCGAACCGGGAGATCCATGAATCGGGATCCTGATGTATATAGATACAAATGGTCCAATGGGAGCAAGAATTTCCAGGAACATTTGGAACATTTCCTTTCTGAACAGAAGAACCATTTTCAAGTAGTGTTCGATCGGTTACGTATTAATCAATATTCGATTGATTGGTCCGAGGTTATAGACAAACAAGATTTGTCTAAGTCACTTCGTTTCTTTTTGTCCAAGTCACTTCGTTTCTTTTTGTCCAAGTCACTTCTCTTTTTGTCCAAGTCACTTCCCCTTTTCTTTGTGAGTATCGGGAATACCCCCATTCATAGGTCCGAGATCCACATCTATGAATTGAAAGGTCCGAATGATCAACTCCGCAATCAGTTGTTAGAATCAATAGGTGTTCAAATCGTTCATTTGAATAAATTGAAACCCTTCTTATTGGATGATCATGATACTTCCAAAAGACCGAAATCCTTGATCAATGGAGGAACAAGATTACCATTTTGCTTCAAAAAGATACCAAAGTGGGTGATTGACTCATTCCATACTAGAAATAATCGCAGGAAATCCTTTGATAACACGGATTCCTATTTATCAATGATATTCCATGATCGAGACAATTGGCTGAATCCCGTGAAACCATTTCATAGAAGTTCATTGATATCTTCTTTTTATAAAGCAAATCCACTTCGATTCTTGAATGATCCAAATCGCTTCTGGTTCTATTGTAACAAAAGATTCCCTTTTTATGTGGAAAAGACCCGTATCAATAATTATGATCCTACATATGAACAATTCCTCACTATCTTGTTCATTCGCAACAAAATATTTTCTTCGTGCGTCGGTAAAAAAAAACATATTTTTGGGGAGAGAGAGACTATTTTGCCAATCGAGTCACAGGTATCTGACATATTTATACCTAACGATTTTACACAAAGTGGTGACGAAAGGTATAACTTGTACAAATTTTTCCATTTTCCAATTCGATCCGAGCCATTCGTTCGTAGAGCTATTTACTCGATCGCAGACATTTCTACAACACCTCTAACAGAGGAACAAATAGTTCATTTTGAAAGAACTTATTGTCAGCCTCTTTCAGATATGAATCTATCTGATTCAGAAGGGAAGAACTTGCATGAGTATCTCAGTTTCAATTCAAACATGGATTTGATTCACACTCCATGTTCTGAGAAGGATTTCCCATCTGGAAAGAGGAAAAAAAAACGGAGTCTTTCTCTAAAGAAATGCGTTGAGAAAGGGCAGATGTATAGAACCTTTCGACGAGATAGTGCTCTTTTCAATCTCTCAAAATGGAATCTCTTCCAAACATATATGCCATGGTTCCTTACTTCGACAGGGTGGAAATATCTAAATTTCACCACCCTTTTAGAGATTTTTTCAGAACCATTGCCGATACTAAGGATACTAAGTAGCAGGCACAAATTTGTATCCGTTTTGAGAGATATTATGCATGTATCAGATATATCATGGCCAATTCCTCAGAAGATTCTTCCACAATGGACTCTGACTCTGAAAAGTAAGATTTCGAGTCTGATAAGTGAGATTTCGAGTAAGTGTTTACAGAATCTCCTTCTGTCCGAAGAAACGATTCATCGAAATAATGAGTCACCCGTTCCATTGATATGGACACATCTGAGATTAACAAATGCTCGGGAGTTCCTCTATTCAATCCTTTTCCTTCTTCTTGTTGCTGGATATCTCGTTCGCATACATCTTCTCTTTGTTTCCCGAGCCTCTAGTGAGTTACAGACAGAGTTAGAAAAGATCAAATCTTTGATGATTCCATCATACATGATTGAGTTGCGAAAACTTTTGGATAGGTATCCTACATCTGAATCTGAACTGAATTCTTTCTGGTTAAAGAATCTCTTTCTAGTTGCTCTGGAACAATTAGGAGATTTTCTGGAAGAAATACGGGTTTCTGCTTCTGGTGGCAACATGCTATTGGTTGGTGGTTCCGCTTATGGGGTCAAATCAATACGTTCTAAGAAGAAATATTTGAATATCAATCTCATCGATCTCAGAAGTATCATACAAAATCCCATCAATCGAATCGCTTTTTCGAGAAATACGAGACATCTAAGTCGTACAAGTAAAGAGATCTATTCATTGATAAGAAAAAGAAAAGGGGTGAACGGTGATTGGATTGATGAGAAAATAGAATCCTGGGTCGCGAACAGTGATTTGGTTGATGATGAAGAAAGAGAATTCTTGGTTCAGTTCTCCACCTTAACGACCGAAAAAGAAAAAAGGATTGATCAAATTCTATTGAGTCTGACTCATAGTGATCATTTATCAAAGAATGACTCTGGTTATCAAATGATTGAACAACCGGGATCAATTTACTTACGATACTTAGTTGACATTCATAAAAAGTATCTAATGAATTATGAGTTCAATAGATCCTGTTTAGCAGAAAGACGGATATTCCTTGCTCATTATCAGACAATCACTTATTCACAAACCCCGTGTGGGGCTAATAGTTTTCATTTCCCATCTCATGGAAAACCCTTCTCGCTCCGTTTAGCCCTATCCCCTTCTAGGGGTATTTTAGTGATAGGTTCTATAGGAACTGGACGATCCTATTTGGTCAAATACCTAGCGACAAACTCCCATGTTCCTTTCATTACGATATTTCCGAACAACTTTCCGTATTCGTATTACAAGCCTGAAGGTTTTTTTATTGATGATAGTGATAGTGACGATAGTGATTATCGTGACGATATCGATATTGATGATAGTGACGATATTGATGATGACCTTGATCTTGATACGGAGCTGCTAGATATGACGAATGTGCTAACTATGGATATGCCGCCGAGTATATACGGATTTTATATCGATATCACCTTTCGATTCGCATTAGCAAGAGCAATGTCTCCTTGCATAATATGGATTCCAAACATTCATGATCTGTATGTGAATTACAGATCCTTCGGTCTATTACAGAACTATCTCTCCAGAGATTGTGAAAGATATTCTACTAGAAATATTCTTGTTATTGGTTCGACTCATATTCCCCAAAAAGTGGATCCCGCTCTAATAGCTCCGAATAAATTAAATACATGCATTAAGATACGAAGGCTTCTTATTCAACAACAACGAAAGCACTTTTTCATTCTTTCATATACTAAAGGGTTTCACTTGGAAAAGAAAATGTTCCATACTAACGGATTCGGGTCCATAACCATGGGTTCCAATGCACGAGATCTTGCAGCACTTATCAATGAGGCCCTATCCATTAGTATTACACAGAAGAAATCAATTATAGAAACTAATACAATTAGATCAGCTCTTCATAGACAAACTTGGGATTTGCGATCCCAGGTAATATCGGTTCAGGATCATGGGATCCTTTTCTATCAGATAGGAAGGGCTGTTGCACAAAATGTACTTCTAAGTAATTGCCCCGTAGATCCTATATCTATCTATATGAAGAAGAAATCATGTAAAGAAGGGGATTCTTATTTGTACAAATGGTACTTCGAACTTGGAACGAGCATGAAGAAATTAACGATACTTCTTTATCTTTTGAATTGTTCTGCCGGATTGGTCGCTCAAGATCTTTGGTCTTCACCCGGACCTGATGAAAATAATTGGATCGCTTCTTATAGATTCGCTGAGAATGATTCTGATCTAGTTCATGGCCTATTAGAACTAGAAGGCGCTCTGTTGGGATCCTCACGGACAGAAAAAGA